GAAAGTTTTGTCATTATCGAACATGAGATTCGATGAAAACAATGAGAAATATCTACGAATCGAACCGAATGAAGAGGGAACTCTAACGAAAAAACAATAAGTAAAGGTTAACTTATAGGTATATACAAGTCCTACCCCCCTTTTTTACTTAATTGCCTCTCGTTTGATTAGGACAAAGCTGCGTAAAAACCCTGACCCTTTGTAAAAATATAAAAATATCCTGAACCATTCCCGTGGGTTGAACTCCTCTTTCAAGGAAATAGAGAATAACAGGAATATTTAAATAAGTTTGCTTCTCTATCAGAGCATAAAAACCCACTTTATGCAGATCTTTGCCTTCTCTTCGAGATCGAACATCAATTGGAACGATTCGATAGACGACTTAGTGAGGTAGGTGTAGATGAAGAATACCCCCTAGAAACGTATAGGAAGTTTTCTCTTCGTACGGCTCGAGAACAAAGAATTTAATTCGAAATTTTATCTATGGCTCTCTATAGAATTAGACTCTAGAAAGTATACAATTCTAATAAATAAACTCTACTAAGGAAACCCTGTTATACTCATAACTCAAGTTAGCTAACTCTCAAATAGCTCAAAGGAAAATAATTAGACAATCTCTTTTATTGAGTGGTCTTTACACCTTTTTTCTTTGTCTCGAATCAAATTTATTTTGATTCTTAAGTCTGGCCCAGTTATTAGTTATTGCGACAATAAAAAAAAAGGCGTTTCCTTGTTCTGAGACCCTTTATCTTTGTTTTAAATCATTGGGTTTAGACATTACTTCGGTGCTTTTGAATCCTTTCAAAATGGTAGCAACATACCCCCCTTTTAGATTTCCATTAACCCTAGATTCTTGTTCCGAAAAAGAAATTAAAACTTTCTACTCGAGCTCCATCGTGGACTATTTATCATCCCAACGGATGTCGAGACAAGAGCACCTTCGTTTCTATAGAAATAGAAGATGGCGAATATAAGAAGGAATACACAGCGGATCGTGCCCTTCAAGTCGCACGTTGCTCACACCGTTTCAAACGAAGTTTTACCATAAGATTCTTCTGGTTTGGTTTGAAAAAAATACATCTAGGTCTTTTATATCGAATTCCATATATACCCTTTCTTTTAGTTAAATTTTTATTAATGAGATTCGAGCAAGCGCAGGTAGTTTAATACCTTCGTTTAATGATTAACTCCTATCTGTTCCTCCGGAATAATGGAACAGAAACCAAAAGGTCGAGTCGTATGTTCTGCCTAGGGATAAAGCCAAACAAGTACCAATTAAGTTGCTCTTTTTTTGGTAGGTTAAAAAAACTTAAACCATAAAATAATTCGAAGACCCCGTCTGCGGGATCGAAAAAAATAGAGAGGAACTCCAACATTTCAAAAAGGAATCATTTCAAATAGGAATAAAGGATATACTCTGGGACGGAAGGATTCGAACCTCCGAATAGCGGGACCAAAACCCGTTGCCTTACCACTTGGCCACGCCCCATTTAGATTTCTATTCGACATGAATAATCAATAATATTAATATTGATTTTTTGTCAACTCCAAGATAAATAGGTATAGAGTCGATTAATTTGTTAGTAACATTTTAATACGTGTCAATATAGAATGTAACTTAATTTATTGATCATTAGATAGAATTCAATTAAGATATTGTATGAAAAGTATGATTTCTTCTATTCTCTTTTGAGAATTAGAGGACTTTTGATTGGGCGGATTCTAAAGAAAAGAGGGACTCTTTGTCTCCCTTCATTTTACCCTTTCCTTTTATTTATATTATATAAATATTATATAAATAACTCAATCAAAATGGAATTATCTCACAGAACAAAACGTCTGCTATGCTTAATATTTATAGTTTGATAGGGATCTGCCATTATGCCTTTTTTTCATATTCAAGTAGCTTTTTCTTCGGAAAATTGCCCGAGGCCTATGCTTTTTTGAATCCAATCGTAGATGTTATGCCCGTCATACCTCTGCTATTTTTTCTCTTAGCTTTTGTTTGGCAAGCTGCTGTAAGTTTTCGATAAGATATTTCATTTAAAAATCGACGATAAAATTACTGCTTTACTTTAGTTGATAATAAATTCTAACAATTAATAACATCATATATGTTTTAGAGTACGAACCCCTCAATTCAACTTCTTGGTTAGTCGGAATAAAACCGACTTCCCACGCTTTATTTTTTTATTTTTGAACCTTTTTTGAGTGAAAGCCCCGTATTGTTCTTTTTTATTATTCTTTTTATATTAATTAGGTATTAATTAGGATCTCCGCAATAACTAATTCCGGATCTAAAAAATATTTTTATTTTGTTTAACGGAAAACTCCTTTTCTATTTCGAATTTGGTTATTCGTATTCACAGAGGATATGCGGTAGAAAATTATAGGACCTATTCTATTTTTTTTTTCAAAAAAATTATCTTGGAGATTTTAGAATGCTTACTCTCAAACTCTTCGTTTACACAGTAGTGATATTTTTTGTTTCTCTCTTCAT